GGCAACTCTTTTGGGTGTTTTGATGAACAATGATCCAATTGGATCTAAGAGAGGAATAGTTGGTTTACGTTATGGAAAAAAGACATGTATATGTGATAGTAGATATTGACTAGTTATATGAACTAATGTCCTACTACGGTAAATTTAGATGTTTAATAGACGCTCTTCCGTTTCATTTGGGACTGTGAGTTGAATTAATAAAGAGATGAAATCAAGAAAAAGGTCGAACAGGCCGCTCGAAACAAAGAAATGAAAGAACACAAAAACAAAAAAGCCGTATGGATTCACAAAGACTCTGTAGATAGACGATATCGAAGTAGTTTCAATGATTCAATAATATTTTTTGACTCCAATTTGTAATTCTTAGTTACTTCGACTGGATGCATTTTAGTGCCGCAATAATTACATCATAATTCGTTAGTTGATTGTATCATTAACCACTTTTTTTTGGTGCGAGGAACTTATCATGAATCCACTGATTTCTGCCGCTTCCGTTATTGCTGCTGGGTTAGCCGTAGGGCTTGCTTCTATTGGACCTGGAGTTGGTCAAGGTACTGCTGCGGGCCAAGCTGTCGAAGGTATCGCGAGACAGCCCGAGGCGGAGGGAAAAATACGAGGTACTTTATTACTTAGTTTAGCTTTCATGGAAGCTTTAACAATTTATGGACTGGTTGTAGCATTAGCACTTTTATTTGCGAATCCTTTTGTTTAATCCTAGAAATATGAAAAATACGTATTTTTCATATTTTATTCCTTTGATTTGGACTTGTCGTTTGTTTTTTTTTTTTAATTATATGAAGATTTCACTCTTATAATTATTTATTCGTTTTCGTTGAGAAAATAAACCCGTGGGGTGGGAAGGACTGATTTGAGGATGAGGAATTAGCATACCAATTCTCTTTTGTCCTTCCCATTCGTAGTTCACGGGAAAGAGGAAGTGGTCCAACGAGCCAAGTAGTGAAAATTTCGAAATCAAATATATTTTTTATTCTACCTTTTTAATTGAGAATTTAGAAATAGGAATATATATAAAAGAAAAATGGGTGAAATGATAAAAAAAGAATTCTGTTCGATTTGTTAGTCTATCTATAAGAGGAGAGCGTATGAAAAATGTAACCGATTCTTTCGTTTCTTTCGGCTACTGGCCATTCGCCGGGAGTTTCGGGTTTAATACCGATATTTTAGCAACAAATCCAATAAATCTAAGTGTAGTACTGGGTGTATTGATCTTTTTTGGAAAGGGGGTGTGTGTGAGTTGTTTATTTCAAGAATAGGCTGGATCTAACCAGTTGCACCTTTTTTCTTTATAACTAGGAAAGAAAGGGTGTATAATCTCGCGAATAACTTCGGAATAAATTATATATTAAGAACCATAGCATTTCGTGATTCATTCGTAAATCCACTTTGATTCTCTATGAACCAGGAATGTAGGACTATTAACATGGTTAAAATTAAACCGTTTGAAGTCCAGACGCAACATGGTACTCTTTCGACCACTATGTTAATATAGAGATGGTTTCAAACTACATTTTTTTTTTCGATATACAACACTCATATTGAGAAAAAAAATTGACCCATTTATTGGAAAAATGGGTGGTATTTCGTCCTTTTTTCATCCAATGTTGAATTGACAACCTATGTATTATGAGTAAGAAGCGTTTTTGAATTTGAAGAAAAAAGAAACAGCTTTGCTGACAATTACATATATTTTTTTTTGTTTGGTCAGAAGAGTCCTCCGAATATTTTAGTCTTGGATTAGTAATCCATTTCAATATTTTGATTTTCTTTTGGAATATGACCAGAGAAGAGAGGATAGGCTCATTAGATTAAAAAAGATAGGAGAATTTCCCAAAAGTACTTGAGCGCGAGAGCCAAATGAATCGAAAGTTTCATGTTTGGTTTGGGAAGGGATCATGGAAGTTTTCAAATGAATGGAAAAATAATCTACTTTCATTAAGCGATTTATTAGATAATCGAAAACAAAGGATTTTGAATACTATTCGAAATTCAGAAGAACTACGTGGGAGGGCCATTGAACAGCTAGAAAAAGCCCTGGCTCGCTTACGGAAAGTAGAAATGGAAGCAGATGAGTTTCGAGTAAATGGATATTCTGAGATAGAGCGAGAAAAATTGAATTTGATTAATTCAACTTATAAGACTTTGGAACAATTGGAAAATTACAAAAATGAAACCATTCATTTTGAACAGCAAAGGGCAATTAATGAAGTTCGACAACAGGTTTTCCAACAAGCCTTAGAGGGCGCTATAGGAACTCTGAATAGTTGTTTGAACAACGAATTACATTTACGTACCATTAGTGCCAATATTGGTATGTTTGGGACGATGAAAGAAGTAACTGATTAGCCATTCTACTGTAGGCATTATTTTTTTTTGTCAAAAACGAATTAAGAAATACTCATGGCAACTATTCGAGCCGACGAAATTAGTAATATTATCCGTGAACGTATTGAGCAATATAATAGAGAAGTAAAGATTGTAA